ACCAATTTCGCCATATCCCCCTACTTACTTTGTAAGTAGGATATCATTATCCTAACTTTTTTATTTCAGTTATATTATGATTCAATATACACTCAATATATTTTATTGATTCATACATAACATATATATAGTATATTATACTACATATATAGTATATATAGGCTTAATAGTATTATTCTAGGTATATATATTTTTTACCTAATTTTTATTATTTTTAGCGTTCAATTTTGAATACTTGAACGATCGATTCTTTTGTTTTTGTGTTAGTCCTTATCGAACGAAAAATAACTAAAAGGAATTTGAATTATTCTATATATTGAATAATTAAATATCGCTAACAAATCTAATGGCTATAACTAAAAATTCCCTTTTTAATAAAAAAACAATTTAAACTGAACGAATTTAAATAAATTCGTTTAATTTTTGGATTTTATATTTCTAGATATTTAAAATTTTAAATCGACTCCGCTAATTTATTTAAAGTTATTTGTTTCAATTATGTAATAAAAATTGAACCCAATTAAAGGTTTTTTAAATAAAATTAGATTACTAAATCTAAATATAGTATAGGAAAAACCATTAAAAAAAATCTTACTATCTAATTAAAATATCGATAATCATATATTTGATAAAAGAAAAGGACCCAATTAGAAATTAATTGTTATGTGACGAGTTAATAGCGAAAATTCCTGTAGTTTACTAAACTCCTGTATGTATACAATTTATATTATGTGAGCCCACTTAGCTCAGAGGTTAGAGCATCGCATTTGTAATGCGATGGTCATCGGTTCGACTCCGATAGCGGGCTTTTCTCCATCTGTTTGATTTTTTTCATAGTGGAAAATGTGAAATCAAATAAATTGAAAAGGCTTCTTATACTTTTACCAAATGGCACCCTTGTAGTATCTCCTAAGAAATTATAATAAAAAAAGAATTGAAGGAGTTTTTTCTATGTCCACTAAATCAATCAAGAAAAAAACCCTTACTTTTTTTGATGTTTATATTCTTATTAGAATAATTTCTATTAATATGATAAAAAAATATGTTTTAAGAGTTTTTAGTATTTACTCGTTTTATATTATTTAATCTAAATACGATAAATTAGATATATAATCTATTAAGGCCAGGATATTAAGAGAATTCATCTAATTATTCTTTCTAGTATAATATTTCAATAAATTTTTATCAATTTTTTATTGAATTTACATTTTATGTTGTATTTTTCTTTTTTTATATTTATTCTTTAGTTTAATTTCATATTTCATTTCGGTTTATGCAACTTCATAAGGAGTCTTTATGTCGCGTTACAGAGGACCACGTTTCAAAAAAATACGTCGTCTGGGTGCTTTACCGGGACTAACAACTAAAAAGCCTAGAACAGGAAACGATTTTAGAAACCAATTACGCCCCGGTAAAAAATCTCAATATCGTATTCGTTTAGAAGAAAAACAAAAATTACGCTTTCATTATGGTCTTACAGAACAACAATTACTTAAATACGTTCATATCGCCGGAAAAGCAAAAGGGTCCACAGGTCAAGTTTTACTACAATTGCTTGAAATGCGGTTGGATAACATCCTTTTTAGATTAGGTCTAACTTCGACTATTCCTCAAGCCCGCCAATTGGTTAACCATAGACATATTTTAGTTAATGGTGGTATAGTAGATATACCAAGTTATCGCTGCAAACCCCGCGATATTATTATCGTGAGAGATAAACAAAAATCTAAGTCTCTGGTTCAAAAGTATATTGATTCATCCTCCCGTGAGGAATTGCCAAAACATTTGACCCTTCATCCATTCCAATATAAAGGATCGGTCAATGAAATACTAGATAGTAAATGGGTCGGTTTGAAAATAAATGAATTGCTGGTTGTAGAATATTATTCTCGTCAGACTTAAATCTAACTAAAATAAGAAGAATTTGGACAATTTTACCCTCCCTTTACACCCATATAAAGAGTAAGGGGTTTTTTCCGAGGATTTTTTCCTGTTCATGTCTCGTATCATAGATTGATAGGGAGGTTTTAATTCCTTGTCCATTCTTTCTAGTATTTTAAATATTATAGCAATTGGGATTAGGAATAGCGAAAATATATCCAAGAAAGCCCTAACTGTTGCAATAATTAATCGTGTATTTTATTTGAGATATTGCGTTTAATAACATTAACGTTGTTATTGAATTAGGTGACGGGTACGGAAAGAGAGGGATTCGAACCCTCGGTAAACAAAAGCCTACATAGCATTTCCAATGCTACGCCTTGAACCACTCGGCCATCTCTCCTACATAATGATAAAGTTGCTAATAAATCGAAAAAATAGTTTTGGTTTTTGGATAAAAGCATACACTCTATTTTAACTAAAAAAAGGGAAAAAACTTTTTAAAATCTTAGTCGAGGCTAGGTAAATTAGATAATTTTGTGGGACAAATTGTAAAAAAAAAGCATTTATTCGTGTCATGTTTACGAAGATGGGACTCCTTATTTTATTTTTTAAAAATTGTCTACCGGATTAAATAAATTAGTTGGACCCACTTCACCGATTGCTCATTTTTTTATACTATTTTTAATGGCGCTTTTTAGATCATTTTTTAGTTTAGACCTTTATTCTATTTTCTTTTCATCCATGATAGAGCAATTATTCAACTCTTTTTCCTCTTTGGATCATAATTTACTCAAAACTTCTTGAATTTTCCTACAGCTTCAAATAAATTCGGTAATTCTTCAACTTTGATGCAATCTAAAAATTTTCCAATATTTTTAATACGACTATATTTTCATTTCAATAAAATCTAACCGTTCTCAATATTTATTAGTTTTTATGGATTCCTGCAAAAAAGAATTTGAGTTTGAGTAGAAGTTTAATTTTACTGAGTCTGGTTTTATGTTATTTTGTATTGGAAAATTCCTTTAATTGTGGGATTATTTTCTCACGAAGGGAATTAAAATAAATTATAGCATGAATTTCTGCCTATGTCTAGATCTGGAATAACTGGAAATTTTATTGATAAGACCTTCTCTATTGTAGCCAATATATTATTACGAATAATTCCGACAACTTCGGGGGAGAAGGAGGCATTCGCTTATTACAGAGATGGTGCGATTTGATTCTTTTTTTTTAGTTATTTTCTACTTTATCTTTAATTTTTAGAATTAAATTTATTTATATTTTTTAATGTTCTTAGGAGAAAGTAGCATGATACTTATTCGAGATATAAGGAATAAAAATTATTTGAAATAAATCTACGCTTGTTGAAGGTGAAGTTTGTAAATAAATCAAGCCCTTCTGTCGTGTATCCCCGATTAATGCAACCTCAAATGCTTTAATTGTTGATTATAAGTATTGAGCGAAAGGTTACACCTATGCTTGTGTTAGGTCAAACCTCCTCCACTAGTACTAATAGGAGGCATAGAGGAAGAGGCACTACTTTTTGGAATCAACAACAGGAAAACTTTGTTATAAATTAGACTTTTTCCTTATGAGGATCAGGACTCGCAAGAATGGTTGGGACAACAAACACCCATCTCGTTCGTGTTTGGATACCCGTATAACCATAGAAAACTGTTGAAGTGACTAATTCCTGAAAATTACGCGGCATTTAGACAAAAAAATTGCAGGAGTCACCCCTTTTTTATCTAGTATCAACAGATTTGATGTTGAGGAAAAATCTTTTACAAAAAGGTTGGTTAGAGATTTCTTGTAAAAACACCAGCCCCACTTAGTTTATAATGAGAAAATTTCAATCTTTTTTGATTCCATGTATTAGTTTCATTATGTACATAAAGGAGGAGCCGTATGAGATGAAAATCTCATGTACGGTTCTGAAACGGAGATTTTTTGAATCGAATGACGACCGTAACGGATGTCGGCTCAATCCGAAGGAAATTATGCGGAAGCTTTACAGAATTATTATGAAGCTATGCGACTAGAAATTGATCCCTATGACCGAAGTTATATACTTTATAACATAGGCCTTATCCACACAAGAAACGGAGACCATACAAAAGCTTTGGAATATTATTTTCGTGCACTAGAGCGAAACCCATTCTTACCACAAGCCTTTAATAATATGGCCGTGATCTGTCATTACGTGCGACTATCTCCACTATAGAAATAAAAAAGGAAAAAGAACATAAAAATACTAGAAAAACCAAATATAGGCTTTCTACATATGTATCGTCCACAACAACGATTTTTATCAGCTGTAGCAACCAAATTAACTTCATAAAATTTTAAGAAGAAATAGGAATGCCTAGATACTTTTATTCGATGGATAAAGGATCTAATTGATAGAGGAAGCGCCGTAAAGATCAATTCGCGAGGTTTTGGGACAATATAATAAAAAACCTGCTTATTTATGTCTATGTCATGATATGAAATAAAAGTTAGGAATCCACTTCTGTAATAGAGTGGATCCCCTAAGGTATTGAGCAGCGGTGTAGCATCAGATCCCAAAGATAGTAAGCCTTTCTTATAAAAGAAAGTCTTTTTCACGGATTCTATAATAAATATCGTTATATATTAAACCGAGATAGTTACCTTTTTAGAAAACTCTACTGATGGCGGAAATGCCTCTACTTTAATAAAGGCGGGAGAAAAGATAAAACTGAGTAAATTAGTAATCAAAATTCCAGTTTGAAACTCATAACTTCTTGTTCTTTTGGTATAAAAAATGTGATGGATCCACGAGAAATCTCATTTAATTATATTTTTTAATTATATTTAATTATATATGGTAGATTAAAAAAACGTACACCAAAAGAGCTTGACCGTTGAGCCGTATGAGGTCGGAAACTCTCAAGTACGGTTCTAAGGGAAGGAATTTACCCCCTATTCCGACCGGGGAGAACAGGCCATTCGACAAGGAGATTCTGAAATTGCGGAGGCTTGGTTCGCTCAAGCTGCCGAATATTGGAAACAAGCTCTAGCGCTTACTCCGGGTAATTATATTGAAGCGCAAAATTGGTTGAAGATCACAAGGCGTTTCGAATAAGAACGCC